GGACCTCTTGTCCTGAATATCAGAATAGGACGAACGAACCGGCCTCCGCGGATATCTTTGCTTCGGAACAAAACAATTAGCATTAGGCTCGGTCAACTGGAATGTGTATTATCCATATGGGAGATCTTCCAATCGAGAAGATCCATCAATCTGAGACGAAGAGAGAGGGCCCATTTTCTTTACTTATTCAGTTAAACCAAGGATTCGTTATGGAAGCAGATAGCAACAACCATTTCATCAGACATGCGTATTTTTGATTATCCGGTGGATTTACACAGTTTCATTAATGCAAATTGTTTGATGTAGTTAGTACTCAGGTTGTTCGACGCTCAAGAATTCTTATTTAGGCAGTTCATATCATCCCATACATAGTGTTTTGATCTAAGATTGCAATTCTTCCATGTTTCCGCAGTAGCATATTGTTCCATGGAGCTAGGGTCCAAAATAGGAATCAACAAGTGTTTCCACGACTCTACCGCCCGGCCAATCCTGTTCCACTGAATCCCCTCCCTTTTTCATGGCCACATATCTTTATGGCTAAGGAGTGGGAAATCTTTCTCCTGTTACACAAATGAAATGTTTCATTTCATCCGGGAAAAGCCACCTCTTTCTCCACAAACAATGTCTTTGTCATTTGATCCAGGAGCCTTCCGTTAGATAGGAACAGCTTTGCTAAATACTGAGAACTCTCGGATAGAGTATTAGAATGAAAAGACCATTAATTATATAAGGAAGAACCCAGGGTTCTAGCCCATTCCCATTCCTAAATCAATAATTCGTAGTGCTTTTGCCTTTCTTGCGTACTCCTGGTGAACCAGTTGCTAGCCATATGTTTAGGAAGCTTTTTTCTCCAGGTACTGGTACTAAGCCGCTTTGCCATCTCTTCATCTTCATCTGCAAAGAATTCTCGACGTGAAAACACAGAGACAAAGGCCTGATCTTTGAATAGGAAAAAGAATGGATCCGAAGGTCCCAAATCAATTGGCTTATTCGAAAAAAGCCTTCTTCTTTGAAAGATATATCTCGTGTCTGGTACTGCATTGTTCCACTCTGCAAGAAGTCCGAATCAGTCTCTTGCACCTCCCCCTTTTTATGATAAATATACCAGAAATAATTCGAATAAATAGCAGTCTCTGACAACTCATCCTCTTTAATCTGCTTGGACCCGCTCCAATACCCATAGGAAAATCCCCAGTCATATTCAGCGTACCTGTCCCTGCAATCAAATAGATTGTCCCAAGGGCCCCATATTCTAGGAGCCCAAGTTATGCTATTGAAAATTCGTTCCTCTAGCAGTTCCGGTTTGACCATTCCGTTCCCTTTTTCAAACTCCACTTCTTTTCATATAGCATCCCTAATCAAAGAGAGAACAATATCCATTTCAAAATATTTCTAACGGATTCCTTGGTTCGGACCGACGAAGTAATGGCACTCGATTATTATCAACCCGACTGCAATCTTTTTCTGTCGGTAAGGATTGCACCAGAGCACCTTCTACTTCTAATAGGCCATGAACTATAGATAGAGAAGAATCATTCTGAGCGAGTCCATAAGAAGCGACCCACTTTTTCATCGGTTCCGGGGGAAGACCAAAGATCTTGCGCGACCGGTCCGCCAGAAAAACTCAAAAGAGAAAGAAGTCTCGTTAATCTCTTCATGCTCGTTCCAAGTTCGAAGTACCGTTTGGCCAAAGAAAAAGCCGCTTCCTGACACGATTGCCTCTTTATATAGAAGATATAGGATCTATGGGGTTATTACTTAGAAGTCTATTTTGTACAAGATCCCCTCCTATCTGATAGAAAAGGGTCCCATGATCCCGAGCCGGTCTTATCTTGGCTCGCAAACCCCAAGTTTGTCTATGAAGAGCTAATCTAATTGTATTAGTTTCTATAATGGATTTCTTATGTGGAATACTAATGGATAGGGCCTCGTTGCTAAGTGCTACAAGATCTAGTGCACTGGAACTCGTGGTTATGGATCCGAATCCTTTAGTATGGAACATTGTCTTTTCCAAGTAAAAACCCCTAGTATATGAAAGAATGAAAAGGTGCTTTCGTTCTTGTGGAATAAGAAGCCCTCGTACCTTAATGAAAGGAAAATAGGAATTTTTCGTTAGGTATTTGACCAAATAGGATCGTCCAGTTCCTATAGAACCTATCACTAAAATACCCGATAGGGCTAAGCGGAACGAAAAGGGTTTTCCATGAGATGGTAAATGAAAACGATTAGCCCCACACGAGGGAATAAGTGATTGTCTGATAATGAGCAAAGAATATACGTCTTTCTGCTAAAGAGGATCTATTAAACTCATAATTCATTAGATCCTTGTTAGCAATGTCAACTAGGTATCATAAGTAAATGGATCCCGGTTGTTCAATCCTTTGATAACCAAGGTCATTCTTTGCTAAAGAGAAATGATCACTATGGATCAGACTCAATAGAATTGGATCCATTCCAAATAGCGAGAATTAGGATTCTTGATCCCTCTCAATCTCTCTTTCAATTCGAGGATCCGGAGAGGTGTTTTCATAGTCATCTCCGAATATTTGCCATCTCCGAATATTTTCGATTTCATTTTTCTATGATATGTCTTTCTATATGAAAATTGGTTATTTACGATGTACGATGATCCCTGTTAAGCATCCATGGCTGAATGGTTAAAGCGCCCAACTCATAATTGGTAAATTTGCGGGTTCAATTCCTGCTGGATGCACGCGAACGGGAACGTTCCATAAGTCTATTGGAACTGGCTCTCTATCCATGGAATCTCATCCATCATCCATACATAACGAATTGGTATAGTATATTCATACCATAACATAAGAACAATAAGAACTCGAATTCTTATCGATACTGGAACTCAGAGCATAGGAGGGAAAGTCGATTTATGGATGGAATCAAATACGCAGTATTTACAGAAAAGAGTCTTCGTTTATTGGGAAAGAATCAATATACTTTTAATGTCGAATCGGGATTCACTAAGATAGAAATAAAGCATTGGGTCGAACTCTTCTTTGGTGTTAAGGTAGTAGCTGTGAATAGCCATCGACTACCCGGAAAGGGTAGAAGAATGGGACCTATTCTGGGACATACAATGCATTACAGACGTATGATCATTACCCTTCAACCGGGTTATTCTATTCCACTTCTAGATAGAGAAACGAACTAAAGGAGAATACTTAATAATACGGCGAAACATTTATACAAAACACCTATCCCGAGCACACGCAAGGGAACCGTAGACAGGCAAGTGAAATCCAATCCACGAAATAAATTGATCCATGGACGGCACCGTTGTGGTAAAGGTCGTAATGCCAGAGGAATCATTACCGCAAGGCATAGAGGGGGAGGTCATAAGCGCCTATACCGTAAAATCGATTTTCGACGGAATCAAAAAGACATATCTGGTAGAATCGTAACCATAGAATACGACCCTAATCGAAATGCATACATTTGTCTCATACACTATGGGGATGGTGAGAAGAGATATATTTTACATCCCAGAGGGGCTATAATTGGAGATACTATTGTTTCTGGTACAAAAGTTCCTATATCAATGGGAAATGCCCTACCTTTGAGTGCGGTTTGAACTATTGATTTACGTAATTGGAAGTAACCAATTAGGTTTACGACGAAACCTAGAAATCGATCACTGATCCAATTTGACTACCTCTACGGGATAGACCTCAACAGAAAACTGTTGAGTAACGGCAGCAAGTGATTGAGTTCAGTAGTTCCTCATAGAAAATTATTGACTCTAGAGATATGGTAATATGGAGAAGACAAAATTGTTTGAAGCACGCACAGAACCGGAAGCGCCCCTTGTTTCAAAGAGAGGAGGACGGGTTATTCACATTTAATTCGATGGTCAGAGGCGAATTGAAAGCTAAGCAGTGGTAATTAAGACCCCCGGGTGAAAATAGGGATGTCTCCTACGTTACCCATAATATGTGGAAGTATCGACGTAATTTCATAGAGTCATTCGATCTGAATGCTACATGAGGAACATAAGCCAGATGACGGAACGCGGAGACCTAGGATGTAGAAGATCATAACATGAGCGATTCGGCGGATTTGGATTCCTTTTCTATATATCCACTCATGTGGTACTTCATCATACGATTCATATAAGATCCATCTGTCTAGAGATCGTCATATACATCTAGAAAGCCGTATGCTTTGGAAGAAGCTTGTACAGTTTGGGAAGGGGTTTTTTGAGAAAAAAGAAGAATCTACTTCAACCGATATGCCCTTAGGCACGGCCATACATAACATAGAAATCACACGTGGAAGGGGTGGGCAATTAGCTAGAGCAGCAGGCGCTGTAGCGAAACTGATTGCAAAAGAGGGTAAATTGGCCACTTTAAGATTACCATCTGGGGAGGTCCGTTTGGTATCCCAAAACTGCTTAGCAACAGTCGGACAAGTGGGTAATGTTGGGGTGAACCAAAAAAGTTTGGGTAGAGCCGGATCTAAGTGTTGGCTAGGTAAACGCCCCGTAGTAAGAGGGGTAGTTATGAACCCTGTGGACCACCCCCATGGGGGTGGTGAAGGGAAAGCCCCCATTGGTAGAAAAAAACCCACAACCCCTTGGGGTTATCCTGCGCTTGGAAGAAGAACTAGGAAAAGGAAAAAATATAGTGATAGTTTTATTCTTCGTCGCCGTAAGTAAATACGTAACTAGGAATATGGAAAATTGCATTTTTGGAATTTGGAATAATGCGATGGGCGAACGACGGGAATTGAACCCGCGCATGGTGGATTCACAATCCACTGCCTTGATCCACTTGGCTACATCCGCCCCTTATCTAGCTAAAGGATTTTCTCTTTTTTCCATTCATTATTATTCTATTTATTCTGACCTCCATACCTCGATCGAGATAGTGGACATAGGATGCCACTCTTTAAAATGAAAAAAAGGAGTAATCAGCTGTGACACGAAAAAAAACGAATCCTTTTGTAGCTCGTCATTTATTGGCAAAAATCGAAAAGATCAATATGAAGGAGGAGAAAGAAATAATAGTAACGTGGTCCCGGGCATCTAGCATTCTACCCGCAATGGTTGGCCATACAATCGCGATTCATAATGGAAAGGAACATATACCTATTTACATAACAAATCCTATGGTAGGTCGCAAATTGGGGGAATTCGTGCCTACTCGGCATTTCACGAGTTATGAAAGTACAAGAAAGGATACTAAATCTCGTCGTTAATTGAATTCAGAATAGAAAGATTCAGAATAAACAAAATGGATTTGTTTGATAGTATTCAAATAATAAAATAAAGTAAAGGTAGGTGGGTAATAACCTTATTTATGACAAGTTTCAAATTGGTAAAGTATACCCCTAGGATAAAGAAGAAGAAAGGGCTGAGGAAACTCGCAAGAAAAGTACCAACCGATCGTCTACTTAAATTTGAACGGGTTTTCAAAGCACAAAAACGCATACATATGTCTGTTTTCAAAGCACAAAGAGTTCTTGATGAGATTCGCTGGCGTTATTACGAGGAAACCGTTATGATACTGAATCTCATGCCTTATCGAGCATCATATCCCATCTTAAAGTTGGTTTATTCGGCAGCAGCAAATGCTACTCATTATAGGGATTTCGACAAAGCGAGTTTATTCATCACTAAAGCCGAAGTCAGTAGGAGTACTATTATGAAAAAATTCAGACCTCGAGCTCGAGGACGTAGTTATTCTATAAAAAAAACGATGTGTAATATAACAATTGTACTAAATATAGTAAAGAAATCCAAATAATCTTTAGATCAATCTAAGATTTCGATTCCCAGTAAAAAAAAAAAAAATAGAATAGAAAAATATGGGACAAAAAATAAATCCACTCGGTTTCAGACTTGGTACAACCCAAAATCACCATTCCTTTTGGTTCGCACAACCAAAAAATTATTCTGAAGGTCTACAGGAAGATAAAAAAATACGGAATTGTATCAAGAACTATATACAAAAGAATAGGAAAAAAGGCTCGAATAGAAAAATGGAATCAGACTCAAGTTCTGAAGTAATTACACATATAGAAATTCAAAAAGAAATCGATACAATCCACGTCATAATCCATATTGGATTCCCCAATTTATTAAAGAAAAAGGGAGCAATCGAACAATTAGAGAAAGATCTTCAAAAGGAAGTGAATTCTGTAAACCAGAGACTTAATATTGCTATCGAAAAGGTTAAAGAACCTTATAGACAACCTAATATTCTTGCGGAATATATAGCTTTCCAATTAAAAAATAGAGTTTCATTCCGAAAAGCAATGAAAAAAGCCATTGAATTAACTAAAAAAGCAGATATAAAGGGAGTAAAAATTCAAATTGCGGGTCGTCTAGCAGGGAAAGAAATTGCACGTGCCGAATGCATCAAAAAGGGTAGACTACCCCTCCAAACAATTCGCGCTAAAATTGATTATTGCTGCTATCCAATTCGAACTATCTATGGAGTATTAGGTGTAAAAATTTGGATATTCGTAGAAGAAGAATAACTAACCGTGTCTTCCCATTCTGCCCAGTGATAGAATAAAAAAGAAAAAAACCTTGTTTTTCCAAAAATCCCTAAAAAAAAAAAAAAGAAGAAATTATACCTCTTTCTATAAGATTTAATGAAAATTAATAAATTTTTTAATATAATTGCTATGCTTAGTGTGTGACTCGTTAGTTTTTTATTTTCTTTAGGGTCAAAAATAAACATTGAAAAAAAAATAGGATGAACCCTACTAAAAATAGAAAAAAACTTAGTACTGATAGAAAATTAACTAATAACCAACCTATTGCTTCGTATTGTCGAGATCCTAACTAAGAAACAGTCACTATGTGAATAAATACATCTATCAAAAATGAGTAGATCTATCATATAGTTGTAGCAACTGCATTTTTCTCTGTACAAAAGAAACCAGATTCTAGGCTGTGAAGCAAAACTAAAGGGATGTGGATAAAAGGAGGGATGATAGATAGAAGGAAGAAGAATAAGAAAGATATAGGATTCCAATGTGTATGGTCTATGAATTACATCATAAAAAAAGGGCAATGTGATAAAGCATCAATATAATTTAAATAATAAAAATAATAAAAAAAAGAGAGAATTCGAAATCGTAACTTTTTAAACAACAAATAAAAATAGAAAGCAATAAATAAAGAGCAGCCGGGTTAATAAAACTGAGAAAATTAACTCGGAAAGAAATTTTTTGGAAGCTCCATTGCAGGATTCAAACCTAATCATTAAAGGAGAAGCTGTGGGAACGACAAAACCTATGACTACATAGGATTTTATTGAAAAGAATCCTAACACTTCATTGGGTGGGATGGCGGAACAAACCAAAAAAATTGCTTTATTTGATAAGGTTCTAAATTAACAAATAAGACAGAAAAGAGTAAATATTCGCCCGCGAAATCCTTATTGGATTAGAATACTTTACCACGATTCAATAAGAATCAAAAAAAAGGAGATTAAAAAAAAAAGGATGGATTACATTTTATATAAATATTGAATTTGTATATATTCTATATCTTCTTTCTTGACTATATATTTATTTTTCTATTTTAAGAAAGTAAAAATCGAAATCGAAAAAACCTAACTTTTTCTATTATATATTGATGTGTATCTATCTAGAATATTTTTGAATATTATGGAATTAGAGAAATGAAATTCGCACGCTTTCTCATTTCATTCGCGAGGAGCTGGATGAGAGGAAACTCTCATGTCCAGTTTTGTAGTAGAGATGGAACTAAGAAAGAACCATCGACTATAACCCCAAAAGAACTAGATTTCGTAAACAACATAGAGGAAGAATGAAGGGAAAATCCTGCCGAGGCAATCATATTTGTTTTGGTAGATATGCTCTTCAAGTACTTGAACCCGCTTGGATCACCGCGAGACAGATAGAAGCAGGACGAAGAGCAATGACACGATATGCACGTCGTGGTGGAAAAATATGGGTGCGTATATTTCCCGACAAACCAGTTACAATAAGACCTACAGAAACACGTATGGGTTCGGGAAAGGGATCCCCTGAATATTGGGTAGCCGTTGTTAAACCAGGTCGAATACTTTATGAAATGAGCGGAGTATCCGAAACTGTAGCTAGAGCAGCTATCTCTATAGCTGCCAGTAAAATGCCCATACGAAGTCAATTTCTTCGATTAGAGATATAGAACCCAAAAAAGGACTATTGAAGATAAAAACCCCCCCGTTTTTCTTTCTGGAAAGACAATATTTCTTTCATCCTTTTGCATTGAAATAACAAATTGAAATCAAAATAATATGATTCAACCTCAGACCCTTTTAAATGTAGCAGATAACAGTGGAGCTCGAAAATTGATGTGTATTCGAGTCATAGGAGCCGCTGGTAATCAGCGATATGCTCGTATCGGTGATGTTATTGTTGCTGTAATCAAAGACGCAGTGCCCCAAATGCCTCTAGAAAGATCCGAAGTAATTCGAGCTGTAATTGTACGTACATGTAAAGAATTCAAATGCGAAGACGGTATAATAATACGCTATGATGACAATGCAGCAGTTATCATTGATCAAAAAGGAAATCCAAAAGGAACTCGAGTTTTTGGCGCGATTGCCGAAGAATTGAGAGAATTGAATTTTACTAAAATAGTTTCATTAGCTCCTGAAGTATTATAAATATTAGTAGACGAAATATAGATCAAATAAAAAATTAGTAGATTGTGTCTCACGTATATGCTTTAAAACCAAAAATTTAAAGAAAAAGGAAAACATGTTGATTATAGAAAAATTAGGAGGAACCTAGAATTAGAGTCTTATGGGCAAGGACACTATTGCTGATTTACTAACCTCTATAAGAAACGCAGACATGAATAAAAAAGGAACTGTTCGAGTAGTATCCACAAATATTACCGAAAACATTGTTAAAATACTTCTACGGGAGGGTTTTATTGAAAGTGTTCGGAAACATCAGGAAAGTAACAAATATTTCTTGGTTTCAACTTTGCACCATCAAAAGAAAAAGACTAGAAAGGGAATATATAGAACTAGAACCTTTTTAAAGCGTATCAGTCGACCTGGCTTACGAATTTATGCCAACTATCAAGGAATCCCTAAGGTTTTGGGCGGGATGGGAATTGCTATTCTTTCTACTTCTCGAGGTATAATGACAGATCGAGAAGCTCGACTAAACAGAATTGGGGGAGAAGTTTTATGTTATATATGGTAATGGCCCCACCTATAGTACCCGAATTCTATCTCGAACTTCCTATTTTGAAAATAAAAATTGAAAAATAGGAGAAAAAAATATGACAGAAAAAAAAAATAGGAGAGAAAGAAAAACCCCGAGAGAAGCAAAAGTAACTTTCGAAGGTTTAGTTACGGAAGCCCTACCCAACGGAATGTTCCGGGTTCGCCTAGAGAATAACACCATCATCCTGGGCTATATTTCAGGAAAGATCCGGTCTAGCTCTATACGAATACTGATGGGGGATAGGGTCAAAATTGAAGTAAGTCGTTATGATTCCAGCAAGGGTCGTATAATTTATAGACTTCCCCATAAGGATTCGAAGCGTACCGAAGACTCGAAGAATACTGAAGATTTGAAGGATACCAAAGATTCAAAGGATTAGGTTTTTCTGGGGTAATAACTTTCAAATTTCAAAATTTAAGTGAAGAGACTCATTTTTTCCAACAGAATAGATTCATAGTTTAAGAAAGGAATACCTATATATGAAAATAAGAGCTTCCGTTCGTAAAATTTGTACAAAATGTCGACTGATTCGCAGGCGTGGGCGAATTAGAGTCATTTGTTCCAATCCGAAGCATAAACAAAGACAGGGATAATCTTTTGAAAAAGGAGCTTTTCTTTCTAAAAAGTAAAAAAAAAAAAAGTACTTACGGAAATGTCCAAATTGCAAATAAAAAAAAATTAAAGTAAAGGATATATTTAAATCTGAAACGGATATCTTTGTATCTTTTTTTCTTTTTGTTATTTCTAACTCATGTTTATGAGATAATAAAATATGACAAAAGCTATACCAAAAATAGGTTCACGTAAGAAAGGGCGTATTGGTTTGCGTAGGAATGCCCGTTTTAGTTTACGGAAGAGTGCACGTAGAATAACAAAAGGGGTTATTCATGTTCAAGCCAGTTTCAACAATACCATTATAACCGTTACAGACCCACAAGGTCGGGTCGTTTTCTGGTCCTCCGCAGGTACTTGCGGATTCAAAAGCTCAAGAAAAGCATCACCCTATGCTGGTCAAAGAACAGCAGTAGATGCTATTCGTACAGTAGGTTTACAACGAGCAGAAGTTATGGTAAAAGGTGCTGGTAGCGGAAGAGATGCTGCATTACGAGCCATTGCTAAAAGTGGTGTACGGTTAAGTTGTATACGCGATGTAACACCTATGCCGCATAATGGATGTCGACCTCCTAAAAAAAGACGTCTGTAAAAAAACGAAACCGCTTTCAAGAGAAATAAACGATTCAATGATCAAATAATAATACTAGTCTGTTATGATTCGAGAGGAGGTAACAGGATCCACTCAAACACTAGAGTGGAAGTGTGTTGAATCAAGAGTAGATAGTAAACGTCTTTATTATGGTCGTTTCATTCTGTCTCCGCTTAGAAAAGGTCAAGCGGATACTGTCGGTATTGCCTTGCGAAGAGCTTTACTTGGAGAAATAGAAGGAACATGTATCACACGCGCCAAATTTTGGAACGTGCCACACGAATATTCCACAATAGTAGGTATTGAAGAATCCATACAAGAAATTTTACTAAATTTGAAAGAAATTGTATTGAGAAGTAATCTCTATGGAGTTATAGACGCATCAATTTGTGTCAAAGGTCCTAGATACATAACCGCTCAAGATATAATCTTACCGCCTTCCGTAGAAATCATTGATACGACACAACCTATAGCTAACTTGAGAGAGCCCATCGATTTCTGCATTGAGTTACAGATCAAGAGAGATCGCGGATATCATACGGAACTTAGAAAGAACTCTCAAGATGGAAGTTATCCTATAGATGCTGTATCCATGCCTGTTCGAAATGTGAATTATAGTATTTTTTCTTGTGGGAATGGAAATGAAAAACACGAGATACTTTTTTTAGAAATATGGACGAATGGAAGTTTAACTCCTAAAGAAGCGCTTTATGAAGCTTCTCGTAATTTGATTGATTTATTTCTTCCTTTTCTACACGCACAGGAAGAAGGCACTAGTTTTGAAGAAAATAAAAACAGGTTTACTCCACCCCTTTTAACCTTTCAAAAAGGATTCACTAATCTAAAGAAAAACAAAAAAGGAATTCCATTGAATTGTATTTTTATTGATCAATTAGAATTACCTTCTAGAACGTATAATTGTCTCAAAAGGGCCAATATACATACACTATTGGACCTTTTGAGTAAGACTGAAAAAGATCTTATGCAAATTAAGAGTTTTCGTATGGAAGATGGAAAACTGATATGGGACACTCTAGAGAAGCATCTCCCAATTGATTTACCTAAAAATAAGTTCTCGCTTTAAATCATTGCAATTTTTTCCTCTTCTTCTTTTTTGAGTTAGAATAAAAAGAAAAAAGAAAGCAATTTTGTATCTTTGGCACAATCTATATTTTCGCGAAATGGATCATAATAAAATAGATTTTAGGTATCTAGGGAAAATTCACTTGGAAGTAACTATTTCCTAGATACCCATGCAGGGGACTTCGCGGTTGAATGAATCCACTGGAAAAATCCCTAAAAAAGACCTAAAGTTAAGGATTTATCAATGGGTAATGTTGCTCCAATACCTAACCAAAGAGCTACTGCAGTACCGATTAAAAAAACGGTCGTAGCTACTGGGCGACGAAATGGATTTTGGAATTTATTTACATTCTCTAGAAAGGGTACTGTCAATAAGCCCGTTGGCACAGAAACCATTAAGAGAACGCCCAATAACTTATTGGGTACTGTACGGAGTATTTGAAATACGGGAAAGAAGTACCACTCGGGTAATATTTCCAGAGGAGTTGCAAACGGATCCGCCGGTTCACCAATCATTGACGGCTCGAGAACGGCTAAACCTACATTACACGCAATAGTACCTAGAATTACTACTGGAAAAATGTATAAAAGATCGTTGGGCCACGCGGGTTCCCCATAATAATTATGTCCCATCCCTTTAGCTAATTTTGCTCTTAATACAGGATCATTTAAGTCAGGTTTCTTTGTTATTGGGATAGGTGAATTCTTTAGGATCCATCCCCCAAAGGAACCGGACATGATAATTTTTCATCATCCGGCTCGAGCAAGAATGAAAGAAATAAGACCGTGAAGGATCCACAATAGAATAGGGTATATAATGACTCAATGACTCAAGGTAAGAAAAGCTTTATCAAATTATCTTTTCCGAAGTTGCGCCTATAACTACTCATTGAAAAGAATCCTATTCTTATGCTTAAATGCTCAATATCCAAGTGGGCTTACAAATTTGATCATGATCAATTGCTTTGTGGATTGTCTCTTGATTAGTTGGTATTTATCCCCTCGATATCGCAAGTTTCTTATGTCCAAACAAAGTATTTACTTGTTACTAATAAAAACTCAAAAAGTTTAGCCTGCGTTCTTCCTTAGATCCCTTCTTTTACTCCGATAGTATTGCGGATGGAAATCGATGCAAAGAAAATGAATGCATTTCCATACTATAATAAAAAGTAAGTGTAATAAATATAGAATTGGATCATATCACATGACTTATTCCATTTATACTCTATGGGATCTTACGGAGCCTGTTCATACATGACATGGTTGGGGTATGATCATAGAAAATATTCTCCTCGAGTGAACCAGCCTATCCTTCCTAGATAGGGGACTTACGTGTTGATTGGATGCGGAGACACCTTTGGTCGTGAATTCTAATGTGGCAGATCCAATTCTCTATCTGCATGGCCAAATCAATAATTCAAGTCACACACTCCCATAATCCGCCTTATTTTCTTTCGTAAAATTCACTTCAACTATTTGTATAAAAATACTTCGAAGTTGAAGAGAAGTATCCAAATGACATGTCTTATTTTACAATAACCCATGTTTGTAGCAATGAAATACCACAACCTACCCGATATGATATATGAGAATTAGAATTATCTATGATATGCCTTCCCTATAAAGGACCCGAAATACCTTGTTTACGTATCATTGGAAAGTGCATTAACATAAATACGGCAGTAAGCAGAGGTAGTACAAAAGTATGTAAACTATAAAAACGAGTCAAAGTGGATTGGCCCACACTAGCACTTCCACGTAATAATTCCACTAAAGGGGACCCTATTACCGGAATCGCTTCAGGTACACCTGTAACAATTTTGACTGCCCAATAACCAATTTGATCCCAAGGCAAAGAATAACCAGTTACACCAAACGATGCAGTCAATACAGCCAAAACCACACCTGTGACCCAAGTTAATTCACGGGGTTTTTTAAATCCACCTGTGAGATACACACGAAATACGTGCAGGATCATCATTAGAACCATCATACTTGCTGACCATCGATGAACTGATCGGATTAACCAACCAAAGTTGGCTTCCGTCATTATATATTGAACGGAGGAAAAAGCCTCTGTAACGGTTGGTCGATAGTAAAAAGTCATAGCAAAACCGGTAGCGACTTGTACTAGAAAACAAGTAAGTGTAATTCCCCCTAAACAATAAAATATGTTGACATGAGGAGGAACATATTTACTAGTTATATCATCCGCAATTGCCTGAATCTCAAGACGTTCCTCAAACCAATCATATACCTTATTGAGATAGGTAACTAGCCCGACTCCCCCTCTGAGAACCGTATATGAAAATTTCATCTCGTACGGCTCAAGCAGAAACACACAAATTTTCAACGGATATTAGAAAAAAGGGTTCAAAACTTCATCAGCCACAGTATTGGATCGATTTGCCTTGAAGATATGAAATAAGAAAAATCCAGAATTTCTTCTTTGTGATGATAATGCCAAAAAATCTCAAGTTGGCTCATCTGTCTTTCTTTCCCTTATGTTGATCATTAAAGGCCTCTTGACTTTTCTCTTCCCTATTTTTTATTTATTTTATTTAATTTTTTATTTATTTTATTTACTAGTAAATAAAATAAATAAAAAATTATAGTGGTTTTCTGATAGAAATTATCTTGTTGCGATCCTATGAATCAGTTCAATTAAAACCTTAGATTCATACTAGAGCCACGATGATTGAGTCTCAAGCTAAACAAAAGGCAAGGGTTCTTTGAATAAGAACTGCTTGATGATCATTTATTGAAAGAGAAAAGAGTTCTCTTTTGGGCAAACAAAATTGGAAGGAAGAAAATTTCTTTTTTTATTAAGAACTACTTGAATTTTATTTCAGTCCGGTTTCGAGGTCTAAATAGTGAGTATGAATCATAGTTCTTTTTTTTTCTTGATCTATGTATTTCGTGTTCCAGATACTAGAATAAATAAATAATATCCGACGAATTAGAATCATCTTGATAGAGATAACAGGCCCTTTCTATGTATTATCAATAGGATCAATTCTAACAAGTCACACACTCATATTCCAGAGATACCGAAACAAAAAAATCCACGGTCGAACTACCAGAATGTCTAGAAATGTGGAGCTTAAAGTAGAAAGGCTTTTTTTGGATGGAAAAACTATGAAGTCATAGTTTTAGTTAGTAAAAACCTAATTCGTTAAAATTCCGTCCAGTAAAACGGAAGAATTATAAATTTCTAAAATTATAGATAGGAATATCGCGAATAAAGCCATTGCGACCCCCATAAAAGGAGTAGTCCCCCAACCCGGAGCCACTTTCCCATATTCCGAATTCAAGGGTTTCAATAAACTACCTGCGCCAGTCCGTTTTGGCTTAGGTCTAGAACTATCTTCAACGGTTTGTGTAGCCATAAATTCTATTTAATCATTGGTGTTGACTTTGTATACTATTCCGTTGTAGTTGTAAATACACGATCTTTTCATAGATCCATTGTAATCTTGAAATTCTATAAAAATGGAAACAGCAACTTTAGTCGCCATCTCCATATCTGGTTTACTTGTAAGCTTTACTGGGTATGCCTTATATACCGCGTTTGGGCAACCCTCTCAACAATTAAGAGATCCTTTCGAAGAACATGGGGACTAATTGAAGTAAGAAGTCTCCCTTCCGGGGGACTTCTTACTTCAATTAAATTATTTCATTTTTTAGTCGGAACCTTAGGTGGTTCTCGGAAGAAGATAGCGAAAAAAATTATCCCTAAAGTCGAAACTAAAAGGAACGTATAAACCAATGCTTCCATAGATTCGATCCTGGTTTATTTACAATTATAACTTCCACACCTATTCACTTATCATTTGGGATCATTTCTCATATAAAAAAAGAAAAAGAGTCAAAGAAAGGACGGGAGATGTTCCTCATGTCAAATCAAAAAAGAGAGGTGAAAGATACCATAGCGATATGGTATCAGGCTGCCTGTCTCCTCGTAGTTGGATCTCCAACTTTTTGGAATGTTCCAAATTCCACTTGAGCATCTAAGTCTGGATCAATACCAGCAAAAACATCTCGGAACAAGGTTCGAGCGCCATGCCAAATGTGTCCGAAAAAGAAGAGCAAAGCAAAGGTAGCATGACCAAAAGTGAACCAACCCCTTGGACTGCTGCGAAAAACACCATCTGATTTCAAAGTAGCTCGATCTAATTCAAAAATTTCCCCTAATTGAGCACGCCGCGCATATTTTTTTACAGTAGCAGGATCAGAATAACTTACTCCATTAAGTTCGCCACCATAGAACTCCACCGTTACGCCTACTTGTTCAACACTATATTTGGATTCTGCTCTTCTAAAAGGAACGTCCGCTCTCACAATTCCCTCTTCATCTACCAAAACTACCGGAAATGTTTCAAAAAAAGTAGGCATACGGCGTACAAAAAGCTCGCGTCCTTCTTTATCTCTAAAGACGGGATGTCCTAACCATCCAACAGCTATTCCATCTCCATTGTCCATTGAGCCTGCTCTGAATAATCCCCCCTTTGCCGGATTATTACCAATATAATCATAAAAAGCTAATTTTTCGGGAATTTTAGACCAAGCTTCTGATAAACTAAGATTTTCGGCTAACCCATCGCTAACTCTTCGATATATTTCTTGCTGAAAGTATCCCTGATCCCACTGATAACGAGTAGGCCCAAATAATTCGATTGGGGTAGTTGCTGATCCATACCACATAGTTCCGGCAACTACGAAAGCAGCAAAAAAAACAGCAGCGATACTACTGGAAAGTACAGTTTCAATATTGCCCATACGTAATCCTTTGTATAGACGTTGAGGCGGACGGACACTTAGATGGAATAGGCCCGCTAATATGCCCAACGTACCCGCAGCAATATGATGCGAAGCTATTCCTCCCGGAACGAAAGGATCAAAACCTTCTGCACCCCATGCAGGATTTACAGCTTGTACTTTTCCAGTTAGTCCGTAAGGATCGGACACCCATATCCCAGGGCCATATAAACCCGTTACATGAAATGCACCAAAGCCAAAACAAGCGACCCCTGCAAGAAATAAATGAATTCCAAAGATCTTGGGCAAATCCAAAGAGGGTTTTCCCGTCCGCTCATCACAGAATATATCTAGGTCCCAATATACCCAATGCCAGATAGCTGCCAAGAAACACAAGCCAGAAAACACAATATGCGCACCTGCCACACCTTCATAACTCCAAATACCCGGATTCGTTACAGTTCCTCCTGAAATACTCCAACCACCCCACGAATTGGTTATTCCTAAACGAGTCATGAAGGGGATGACGAACATACCTTGTCTCCACATTGGATCCAGAACAGGATCAGAGGGATCAAAAACCGCTAATTCGTATAAAGCCATCGAGCCAGCCCAACCAGAAACTAGAGCTGTGTGCATTATATGCACCGAAAGCAATCGACCCGGATCATTCAATACGACAGTATGAACACGATACCAAGGCAAACCCATGGAAATACCCCTTTAGCAAAGAAAAATGGACACGATGTCGCTTTATTTTATCGCATTGGAAAAGACTATCCATACATATTCTATATACCTAACCCTTCTAGGGGATTCTATGTAAGAAAGCGTGAATATTTATTTCATTCCATTAAAAATAACAAGGCAATTCTGTTTGTAAGAAGAAAGAGAAGCAGATCTATTCTATACTCGATAAGTGCCAATATGCAATGGGTAGCTTGGGCTATTTGGAAAAACGAAGAATAGATCCTTAATCCCTCTTTGTTTATCATTCTAATCACAGATTCCTTTTTCTTTATTCAATCTGTCTTACCTTCCTTATATGTGGAATCTTTCAATCTATGTATTAATAGAATCTATAGTATTCTTATAGAATAAGAAAAAAATGAAGATAATAAACTGCGGATTCTTTTTTTTTCTTCCATTTTTACGTTTCCATATTAAAGTGTAGTTTTCTTACTTAAATTTAATAATATTAATCTAATATGCCCATTGGTGTTCCAAAAGTACCTTACCGGATTCCCGGAGATGAAGAAGCGACTTGGGTTGACTTATACAATGTTATGTATCGAGAAAGGACACTTTTTTTAGGTCAAGAGATTCGTTGCGAGATCACGAATCATATTACAGGTCTGATGGTATATCTCGGTATAGAAGATGGAAGTAGCGATATTTTTTTGTTTATAAACTCCCCTGGCGGGTGGCTAATCTCAGGAATGGCGATTTTTGATACGATGCAAACGGTGACACCTGATATATATACAATATGCCTCGGAATAGCCGCGTCCATGGCCTCTTTCATTCTGCTTGGAGGAGAACCCACCAAGCGTATAGCATTCCCTCACGCTAGGATTATGCTTCACCAACCTGCTAGTGCTTATTATCGGGCAAGGACACCAGAATTTTTACTAGAAGTGGAAGAGTTACACAAAGTTCGCGAAATGATCACAAGGGTTTATGCACTAAGAACAGGCAAGCCTTTTTGGGTTGTATCCGAAGACATGGAAAGGGATGTTTTTATGTCAGCAGACGAAGCCAAAGCTTATGGACTTGTCGATATTGTAGGGGATGAAATGATTGACGAGCACTGCGATACTGATCCAGTGTGGTTTCCAGAAATGTTTAAGGATTGGTAGTAGGTGGATTTCTTGTAAATTTATTTCAAACCTAAATTCGGGTTTTATGCTATAGAAAATAGAAATACTTCATGATGATGAATCATCAGGTTAAGATCGATCTAAACCAATCCATTTTTTATATATACATACGACATGCCAACGGTTAAACAACTTATTAGAAATGCAAGACAGCCAATACGAAATGCTAGAAAATCGGCCGCGCTTAAGGGATGTCCTCAGCGTCGAGGAACATGTGCTAGGGTGTATGTGCGACTCGTTCAGATCATGAGTTCAAACAAATAATAAAATTTGGGAAGTATCCATGATCGGTACCAATGAATAGGATAGAGCTTCTCTATCCTAGATTTCTATGGTATATGGAATTTATGGTTTCCTTTGGTGCAAATCCAATCATCTAGATTGGAAGAAGCAATTCCCCCATTGGTAACAAATGGTTATTCATTAAGCGGAGGAAATAGTAATAAAAAGAAAAGGGCTTATGCTCCTTTATCTTAAAAGAACGGACTAAAAGGTCAGCTACTTAGCCAACTTTCATAATTAAATACCGTCACTGTATGAATAACTCTTATTGTGAAAAGAGCTATTTACTCTATAATGGATAGGTAGAGCCAAAGAATGTTAACTATACAAGTTCACAATACCTTTTGATGAAATGAAAGAAAGGGCTCCGGTGTATAGAGAGGGCCTCGCCGTTTAAAAGGGAACCATAGAAACGATGGAACCCACTGTTTTTTTAGTATCGTTAGAATTTGTTATTTCTATGCGAAATAACTGAATAGAATAAAAAATCGTGGTTGGGAAGGTTATAGTAGCAAAAGCCATTGGAATTAATATTTTATATATCGGAATAATCCGTTTTGTTATTAATGGGAAAAAAGAGGGTTAAAAGAAGAGAAATCATTAGTTATTTATTAAGGTTAATTTGATTCAATGACCAGAGTTCCGCGAGGATATATAGCTCGGAGACGACGAACAAAAATGCGTTCATTTGCCTCAAACTTTAGAGGGGCTCATTTAAGACTTAATCGAATGATTACTCAACAAGTAAGAAGAGCTTTTGTTTCTTCTCATCGAGATAGAGGCAGACAAAAGAGGGATTTTCGTCGTTTGTGGATCACTCGGATAAACGCAGCAACACGGGTATATAACGTATTCAATAGTTATAGTAAATTAATACACAATCTGTCCAAGAAGGAATTGATTCTTAATCGTAAAATGCTTGCACAAGTAGCTGTATTAAATCCAAATAATCTTTATACGATTTCCAATAAAATAAGGACCATCAATTAAAGGATAAAAAAGTAATATACAGGAATAATTAAAACCGAATTCCCGGAGAGGGAACTCCGGGAAGATACAATAAATTAAGATTAAGTGGTAGGAATCAACAAGCATGTTGCAATAAATAAAAAAACTATTTTTTTTTTTGCCATTTTTCTTTCTTATAACAAACACAAGAATCAAAACTGGATTACTTTCTTTATATATGAGTCTGATCCTTTCGAATAAAACATCAACAATCGGAACTTAAGTTTCGATTGTTGTTTCTTAAATTCTGGTTCGAGTTTCTTAAGTTTCGATTGGAATTGAACTTTTGTGTTAATTGAGGAATATGTCTATTTTTTCTGTGTCTAGGACCAGTAATTATTGAAATTGCCTGGGCTTGAAATTGCTTCTCATTCTCATAGTTACGAAATGGTAAGAAAGATAAAATACGAGCCTGTTTTATAGCAAGAGTAATTAATCGTTGTTGTTTCAAGGTTAATCTATTTATTCGTCTGGATAATATTTTTCCTTGTTCACTAATAAATCGATTAATTAAACTCATGTTTCTATAATCAATTCGATCCCCCGGGCCTATTCGAGAACGCCTACGAAAAGGTTGTTTGGATTTACCAAAAGGTTGTTTGAATTTACGAAAAGTTTGCTTAGATTTATGAAAAGTTTGTTTGGATTTACGAAAGGGTTGCTTAGATTTACGAAAAGGTTGTTTAGATATATACATGATTTATTCCTTATTTAAAAATTTGAAAAAAAAAAATGGATTTCTTTATTTTATTAATTTTTGATCCAGAACCAGAAGAAGTAGTCTTTCTTTGGTCCATATATTACTTGATTCATATAATATATAAAAAATCAAAATATATAAAAATCAAAACCCTCTATACATATGAAATAATATCTACCTAAAATCAGATGAGTTGATTTGTATTTTGTATTCTATCTATGTTCTAGATATTTAATAAGAAGTTCTTACTATTTCTGTTCTTTGGAAAAATCGAACACACGATGCTCCTATTTCTTTATTTCATTATGAGTCGTATGCTTGCGACAATAACGACAAAATTTTCTTAATTCTAATTGTCCGGGTGTATTGTGGCGATTCTTTTGAGTACTATATCTAGAAATCCCCGTCGATTCTTTATTGGTACCCTTTCGAACACAACTAATACATTCCAAAATAACTCGGATTCTAACATCTTTGCCCTTGGCCATGAACCTCCTTTCCTTTTTGGATTGACTTAACTTAATTCTTATACCTATTCTTTTATTCTTCTATTTTGGATCCAAATAAGAAGAATAAAATCCATAGAAGTTCCTAACTAAAAATGCGATTTCTAAAGATTTTGTTGTAATTCTTCGAATTCTCGAACGAATCCAATCCACCAATCCAATAGAATAAAATTTTTTTGAAATTCGTAAATTAAGTAATAAAACATAGAGAAATAATTAAAGAATACAATCCTTATCCATCTTTTCTTTCTTTTTGCTTCATATACTAAAAAAGAATTAAAAAAGGGAGAATTTTCGTCATGTCACGAAGAATTCTATCTCTCGCATAGGAATAACTAGAATGAAAAAAAAGGGAATGACAAAGCATCTGGGAATAAACGATTGATTTCTATCAATAAACCTGCTAAAGCCCCAAACCATAGAGTACTTAGCACGGGTGCTACAGAGAGATATGTTTTTATATCCCGCATTGAAAATCCTCCTTCCGTATTGGAATACATATATGATCAGATACTCTTGCCCAAGATCTTTTGTATTTCTTTTGTTTAGGCGAAATTCCTAACTAAAAAAACAAAATCAATATTCTATATATATAGAATGAACCGTATAGACGAGATTTTCCTATCCCTAAAAAAGAGGACCCCTTCTTCCTATAGATTACTAAGGAATAGTAGTCTTTTTTTTATAGGTGAAATTCGACTGGATTTTAGTTTATACCCTTCCTTGATTATATGAGACCAAAAACAAGAAATGACAAGAAAGTTCTATATGGATAAAGAAATAGAAGAAAATTACGATGTGGAAAACAAGAAAGGAATTGTGTACAATGCCATTGTACAACAATTTGGAAAAGGGATGTAGCGCAGCTTGGTAGCGCGTTTGTTTTGGGTACAAAATGTCACAGGTTCAAATCCTGTCATCCCTACCTATTAATTCTCTCTTCTTTATGGTCAGTAGCGGGGAGATCGATTAAAGTGGGTATAACTTGAATTTGTGGATACTATATGGACGTGAGACACGTTAGGAGTAGAAAAGGATTTTCTTTTTTTTTTATTTTGAAAGCGCTCTTAGTTCAGTTTGGTAGAACGCGGGTCTCCAAAACCCGATGTCGTAGGTTCAAATCCTACAGAGCGTGATTCCATATGTCTTATGTCGAAACTAAAATAACTTCAAAAAAACAAAGTAGAATTGCAACTCCAATTTGACCTCCTCCAGACCAGAGAGGAGGTCAATCAAAAAAGAAATATTACTCAATCAAAGATCCAACTGATCCCCACGCCTGTATTGCAAATATGCAGTCACGAATAATCCCGCTAAAGTAATAGGAATTAGGCCTAAGACGATTCCAAATAGAAAAACTTCAATCATTTCGATTTGTTCGAGGAGATAAAAAAAGAGGTACGATCTATCTCTAAATAATAGTCTAAATTATCCACGAATCTCAATGACCAAGAAGAGAATTAGTAATTAGTGTGGAAAAGAGTCTAGAATATAAGGAATCCAAAAGAAAGATTCTTCTTTTATGACTTATTCATTCAATCCATTTCAAATAAGACGTATCTTGTTCAAGCCAATAAATAGAGCTAGGGTTATAGTTAAAGCAGCCAGTAGAAAACCGAAATAACTAGTTATAGTAAGCATGACGGGGTTAAATTCCATTTTTTTTTACTACACTACATATGTTGGTAAAGCACTTACCTAAGTTATGGAAAATTCATAATTCATCGGTTATTTTAGATAATACTAAAAAAAAGATAGAATGAGATACAGAAATGTAAAAAAAAGAAAATCGATTCATAAGACGGAACATGAGTCCCTAATTATGAATCAAGAGATTTGTTGTAGAATCCGTCAGTTAAG